AGGCTAAACTTCTTTTAATGTCTCTTTGAGCGAGAGCCAAAGTAGCTCCTAATAGTACTGTTATTATGCCTATTAAAGAAACGAAATTCATTATGTAAGGTATAACTCTGAAAAGAGGAAGAAGCCGAGCTACAAGAAAAATTCCCGCTGCTACCATGGTAGCAGCGTGTATAAGAGCCGAAATAGGGGTGGGCCCCTCCATAGCATCAGGTAACCATATGTGAAGAGGGAATTGTGCAGATTTAGCAATTGCACCGACGAATAATAAAAAGGCGCAGAGAGTAACAAATGTGGAATTGACCCCATTACTATGGGTCAAGTTATTAACTATTTTGAACAAATCCCGAAATTCTAAACTGCCAGTTATCCAATAAAAACCTAAGATTCCTAATAATAAACCAAAGTCTCCTACACGATTAGTTATAAAGGCTTTTTGGCAAGCACTTGCTGCAACCGGTCGTGTAAACCAAAAACCTATTAATAAATATGAACACATTCCCACGAGTTCCCAAAAAATATAAATTTGTATCAAATTGGAACTAGTAACTAATCCCAACATGGAAGTATTAGAAAAACTCATATAAGCAAAAAATCTCAAATATCCTTGATCATGAGACATATAATTGTCACTATAAATAAGAACCATGATTCCAACAGTAGTAATTAGTATTGACATAATAGAAGTAAGTGGATCGATCAAGTGTCCGAACTCTAAGGAAAAATCATTATTGATAGTCCAAGACCATAAATATTGATAGATAAAACTTCCATTTATTTGTTGAATAGACAGACTGGCCGAAAAGGCCATAGTTATACTTAGCAGTAAAACACTAGTAAAACCCCACATACGACGAATATTTTTTGTTGCTGTAGGAATAAACAGAAGTCCAAATCCTATTGATATAGTAACTGGAAGTGGAAGAAAGGGTATTATCCATGCGTATTGATATGTTTGTTCCATAAAAAAATATTTGTTTTTTTATTGTTATAAATTTAATTGTTTCAAATCCACCAACCAAAAGAACAATAATAAAAGAAATCAACAAAAAAATAAAAAAAAAAATTATTATCTATTTCATTTAGCCCTAGATATATATGTGATATGGCGTAGGTATATATACATGGATACGTATATATAATTCATAATCTTTTGGTATATTTTGTATATATGTATATATTTATTTTTACATATTTACATATATATTATATAATTATATAGAATTATATTTATATTATTATGATATGTTTTACATGTTTTGAACAAAGTATTTATTATCCATGGGATAAGTATGGATAATGACGAAAAAACGATCTAAATATATGTCTTTCACATACAATAATAAAAATTAGTATTTTGTTTTTGAATGGCGGTTCCAAAAAAACGTACTTCTCGATCAAAAAAACGTATTCGTAGAAATATTTGGAAGAAGAAGGGATATTTAACGGCAGTAAAAGCTCTTTCTTTAGCTAAATCGGTTTCCACTGGGCATTCAAAAAGTTTTTTTGTGCAACAAACAAGTAATAAAATTTTGGAATAATCTAAATCGACATACCATTAAGAACTTAAAAATTTTTAAGATAAACGATTCACATTAACTAATGTATTGAATGTATTTAACTCCTTAATATCAATATTAGTTAGAACTAACTGCTGTGGCGTGTTATATAGTAAATAATAATTCTTATGTTTACTGGCCTCTTAGTATAGTACTAAGTATTCTAATTTTTCTCTATCAATTAAATTTTCAATTGTGAAAATTTAATTGATAGAGAAAAAGTTTTTTGTTATATGCCTAGCCCAAAACCTAATTAGAAGTATAGTTACTAGATAGTATTTATAATAAATTACGAAGAGTATTATTAATGATACTAAGGTATCGAAATTATTAGAAAAATGCCTCGAATAAAATTGCGATAAATATGACATTTTTTTTTTATTATTAATCTTTTTAATTTTCAATACATTAATTAAAAAATCATCTAAAATAAAAAAAGGATGATTTTTAGTTCTATAACTCGACCCCCGGCCCGGAACAAAACTATCTAGTTCTGACTGTTTTGGTATAACTCCGTTTTTACATTCTAGATTAGATACATGAAAGTTGATTCTTAAAGCTAAACCCTACGGCGATACTTAGTAAACATTCAAATATTAATTTAAATAAGTCTTTTTTCATCGGTTCTAACGTTTACTAACTATATTGAATCCTTGAATCTTGACCATTCAACATGAATTGACTATTATTTATTAATATTTCAAATAAGCCGCCATGGTGAAATTGGTAGACACGCTGCTCTTAGGAAGCAGTGCTAGAGCATCTCGGTTCGAGTCCGAGTGGCGGCATCCCCTAAAAGGGACACAGCGGATCCTATAATATATTTAATTCTCGATTTTAATTCTATAATGGAGAACCCCCGCCCTTTTTATGATATTTGCAACTTTAGAACATATATTAACTCATATCTCTTTTTCGATTATTTCAATTGTGATTACGATTCATTTTATAACCTTATTAGTCCACGAAATCGTAGGATTACGCAATTCATCGGAAAGAGGTATGATAGCTACCTTTTTATCTATAACAGGATTATTAGTTATTCGTTGGATTTATTCGGGTCATTTCCCATTAAGTAATTTATATGAGTCATTAATCTTCCTTTCATGGAGTTTCTCCATTATTCATATGATTCCTAAAATACGAAATAATAAAAATTATTTAAGCGTAATAACCGCGCCAAGTGCTATTTTTACCCAAGGTTTCGCCACGTCGGGTCTTTCAACCGAAATGCATCAATCCGCTATATTAGTACCCGCTCTACAATCTCAGTGGTTAATGATGCACGTAAGTATGATGCTATTAAGCTATGCAGCTCTTTTATGTGGATCATTATTATCAGTCGCTCTTTTAGTCATTACATTTCGAAAAAACATCGATATTTTTTTTAAAAGCAAGAATTTAGTAATTAAATCATTTATCGTTGGCGAAGTCGAATATTTGAATGATAAAAGAAGTGTTTTTAAAAACACTTCTTTTATTTCATTTCGAAATTATTACAAATATCAATTGACTCAGCGTTTAGATTATTGGAGTTATCGTGTCATTAGTTTAGGCTTTACCTTTTTAACCATAGGCATTCTTTCTGGAGCAGTATGGGCTAATGAGGCTTGGGGATCTTATTGGAATTGGGACCCTAAGGAAACTTGGGCATTTATTACTTGGATCATATTCGCGATTTATTCACATACTAGAACAAATAAAAGTTTACAAGATACACATTCGGCACTTGCGGCTTCTATAGGATTTCTTATAATTTGGATATGTTATTTTGGAATTAATCTATTAGGAATAGGTTTACATAGTTATGGTTCATTCACATTAACATCTAATTGAATAAACGATACATAACATAAGAACATAATCTCAGATGTATCTAGAGTTTTTGCGAACCATTTGACTCCAGAAATCAAATGGTTCGCAAAAACTCGAGATACATCTCATTACAACTCTAATTCACTTTATTTTACAGAATTATAAGACTTGCCGTCTCATTAATAAAAACTATCTATAAAAATAATTAGATAAGATAGCTTGTACCTTGTCAACTGATAGTAAGAGAACGAAATCGGGATAAATACCAATACCTATTATTGGTAAAAAGAGACAGATCGAAACAAAAAGTTCTCGTGGTCCAGAATCCACAAAATTAGAATTTGGAACATTGAATAACTTGTATCCGTAGAACATCTGACGTAACATAGATAATAAATAAATAGGAGTTAATATCATTCCAATTGCCATTCCAAAAGTAATTAGTACTTTTGGAATTAAAAGATATTTTGAGCTGGTAATTATTCCAAAAAATACTACTAATTCTGCAACAAAACCACTCATCCCTGGCAATGCAAGAGAGGCCATCGAAAAGCTACTGAACATTGTAAATATTTTCGGCATCGGGACAGCTATCCCCCCCATTTCGTCGAGAGAAACAAGACGTATTCTATCACAACTGGTTCCTGCCAAGAAAAAAAGTGCAGCACCAATAAATCCATGAGAAAGTATTTGTAGAATGGCTCCATTTAGTCCCATGTTGGTTATAGAACCAATTCCTATAATTGTGAAACCCATGTGAGATACAGAGGAATAGGCTATTCTCTTTTTTAAATTGCGTTGACCAAAAGAGGTTAAAGCCGCATAGATTATTTGTATTATTCCCACTATCACCAACCACGGAGAAAATATGGAATGAGCACGGGGTAATAATTCCATATTGATCCGAATCAATCCATATGCTCCCATTTTTAATAAAATTCCGGCAAGAAGCATACATGTACTGTAATGTGCTTCTCCATGGGTATCTGGTAACCATGTATGTAGGGGTATGATCGGCGATTTGACAGCATAAACAATAAGGAAGCCAAAATAGAATATTATTTCCAATGCCATAGGATATGATTGATTAGCAAGTCTTTCAAAATCTAATGTCGGTTCAGTGGAACCATATAAACCCATACCTAGAACTCCTATTAATAGAAAAATGGAACCCCCCGCAGTGTACAAAATAAACTTTGTAGCCGAGTATAAGCGCTTCTTTCCTCCCCACATGGATAAAAGTAAGTAAACAGGAATTAATTCTAACTCCCACATGATAAAAAAAAGTAAAAGGTCTCGAGAAGAAAATGATCCTATTTGACCACTGTACATTGCTAACATAAAGAAATGGAATAATCGTGAATTTCGAGTAACTGGCCAAGCCGCTAAAGTAGCTAAAGTAGTAATAAATCCTGTCAGTAAAATGGGTCCCGCGGAAAGCCCATCGATTCCCAGTCTCCAGTGAAAATCCAAAATATTTATCCATTTCCAATCTTCTTCCAATTGGATTAAGGGATCGTCCAATTGGAAATGATAACAGAATGCATAGGTCGTTAAAAGGAGTTCTAATAAACATATACATATAGTATACCATCGAAACACCTTATTCCCCTTATGGGGAAGAAAAAAAATGGAAGAACCCGCGAATATAGGCAAAACAACAAGTATTGTTAACCAAGGAAAATAACTCGTGATAAAGACAAGATACGCTTTGACCAGAAAAGCCCGTGCTCGGAATAATATATTGATTTTATCGAGTACGGGCTTTTGTCGGTAAATGAGGAATCAAATGATTCAAGTGGAGTTTTTGTAACGTATCAATTAATAAGATAGACCCATGCTGCGAGTTGTTTCATGCCATAAATAAACACGGACACTCAAAAAGTCTGTTGGGCAAGCGGATTCGCATCTCTTACAACCTACACAATCCTCGGTTCTTGGTGCGGAAGCAATTTGTTTAGCTTTACATCCGTCCCAAGGTATCATTTCCAATACATCTGTGGGACAGGCGCGCACACATTGAGTACATCCTATACATGTATCATAAATTTTTACTGAATGTGACATTAAATCTATAAATTCCCGTTTTAAACATAAAAAATTTTCGATCTGGTATGGTAAAAATAAATGGTAGTAAATGAATTATATGTTTATATTGTAGACACCAGATGAATCAATGATTTATTAATTTTTTTAAGAATCAATATATTTCTAAATTTGTTCATGAAAAAGTGCCAGGATACTTTGATTTCTCTTTCAACAATCACAGTCATACAATACAAGTCGCACATCTGAATTCAAATTGGTCAACAAATAATACAATATTTAATTAATATTAATGGAATTTTAATTCTATTTTAAATTCGAATAAATCTAACAAATTAATATAAATTATTATTTTATTATTATATAATTTATATAATGAAAATCAATGATTACATAATGAATGATTACGACTAATTTAATTATTCAACAAATTTGATTGATTGATACGAGTTGATTTTTTGTTATGATGGATCGATGAAACAATAGCTAGTCCAATAGCAGCTTCAGCCGCTGCAATAGCTATAACAAAAATTGAGAAAATGTCTCCTTTTAATTGGCGACTATCAAATAAATCAGAAAATGTTACGAGATTGATATTAACTGAATTTAGTATAAGCTCAAGACACATAAGTGCTTTAACCATGTTTCGACTTGTGATTAATCCATAGATACCGATAGAAAATAAATAGACACTCAAAAAAAGTACATGCTCGAACATCATTGACTAACTCCTCATCAATTTAGATTCATTTAAATATGAATAACAATTCAACTGATTTCATTGACTAGAATAGAACAAAATATTACAGAACAATAGAAGGTATTGGCAATAGATTTAACTAAAAACCTTAAACCTTTACACCTTTTTTATTTTATTTCAAATTTATAATTCTAAAAATTTTTTAAATCATAAGTATTTATGATTGACGAGCCATAGTAATTGCACCTATTAAAGAAACTAAAAGAATTATAGAAATGAGTTCAAATGGAAGATAAAAATCTGTTGATAAATGAATCCCAATTTGTTGAACATAACTTATTAGGTCCTGTTCTAGAATCTGGTTTGATCTTGTAGTCCAAAGAATTCCGTACCATGACGTATCTGGGATAGTAATAATTAGTGAAAAAAAAATACTTGTACAAACCAGTGAAGTAACCCCATCTCCAAGGGTCCAAAGGCGGGAAACATTGGAATATTCTGAGCCATTTATGAACATTACAGCAAATATGATTAAGACATTTATGGCTCCCACATAAATAAGAAGTTGTGCAGCAGCTACAAAATAAGAATTCGATAGAATATAGAATAAGGATATACAAACAAGAACCAATCCCAACGAAAAGGCAGAATAAATTGGATTGGTAAATAATACTACTCCCAGGCCCCCAAATATAAGAACTGATCCCAGAAATACTACAACAATATTATGTATTGATCCAGGTAAATCCATTATGTATGAAATAAGAAAATAAATAAATCGAAAGATTTCATGACCTTACTGAATAGTCCAGGAAGTAAAAATTAGCCTATTTTTTTAATTGTCTATGATACCGTTCCTAAATAAAATCTTACTAATTGGTAATTGTTCTTGAATCAAGATATTTACCTTTGTCTATTTTTATTTGAGTTGAATTCATAACTGTTTGAATTGTGTAGTCTCCAATTACTGACATTGGTAACCGACCCAAAGCGATTTGATTATAATTCAATTCGTGACGATCATAAGTAGAAAGTTCATATTCTTCAGTCATTGATAAACAGTTAGTGGGACAATATTCGACACAGTTACCACAAAATATACAGGCACCAAAATCTATACTATAGTTAAGCAATATTTTCTTTTTAATATCTCCTTCAAATCTCCAATCAACAACAGGTAGATCTATGGGGCACACACGAACACATACTTCACAAGCAATACATTTATCAAATTCAAAGTGGATTCGACCACGGAAACGTTCTGATGTGATCGACTTTTCATAAGGATACTGAATAGTTACAGGTAAACGATTTGCATGAGATAAGGTAATTATGAAACTTTGACCAATATACCTTGCGGCTCGTATTGTTTGTTGACCATAATTCATGAACTCAGTCACCATAGGAAACATATTGTAGATATCCACGAATAAGTTGATGTTTCTTTCTCTTGTTTAAGAGAGGTTATGAGTCTAGAATACCATTATTGTATTGTGTTATTTATAGTGAAACAAGTTGGGAAGACGTTGTCAATAATAAATTACCTAGAGAAATAGGTAAAAGAAATTTCCATCCAAGATTTAATAGCTGGTCCATTCTCATTCTGGGTAAAGTCCATCTTGTTGTGATAGATATAAAAAGAAACAAATAAGCTTTAGCTAATGTAATAAAGATACCAATTGTCATTCCAAAGACTTTAGCAATTTGATTTATTCCGAAAAGTTCAGGAACAGATATGTATGGAATAGATAAATTCCACCCACCTAAATAAAGAACTGTTACAAATAATGAAGAAACTAAGAGATTTAGATAAGAAGCAATATAAAATAAACCATATTTGATACCAGAATATTCGGTTTGATAACCTGCTACTAATTCTTCTTCTGCTTCTGGTAAATCAAAAGGTAATCTCTCGCATTCTGCTAGAGAAGAAATTATAAAAACGATAAACCCTATAGGTTGACGCCACATATTCCACCCCCAAAAACCATATTTTGACTGCGCCTCAACTATATCAACTGTACTTGAACTGTTCGATAATCATAGTCGATAATAACATAACTGTTCTCACCGCTATTCCAAAACCGTACATGAGACCTCAGCTTCATACGGCTCCTCTATGGCCGCGTACAAATAAATGTAAGGACTGGTTCGGTATTATTATAGGTATCTTTGTGGGGTGGGGTAGATAGAATAAAAATACCGTGTAGAGTCCCAAAAATTAGACCAATGGAATTCTGTCTGCTAAAATAACAAAAAGGGCGCTTCCGAATTGATCTCATCCCTTATAATTAAATCTTCGGTAATAACTTAATCTTTCAATAAAATACTCGTTATATCAAGAGATAAAAAGAATTAGACACTCTTTACTGAATCATAAAGAATAAGAATTTCATATATACATATATATTGGTATAGATGTAGGAAAAAATAAATAAAGATCTTTTTTATATTCTATTTCTTTTGTTCCTGTTCTTCTTTCTCATAAGAGGTATTCCTGAGAATAAAGGATTAATTCGTTCTTGATAGTTATTTCTTTAATCAGTGACTAGGAGCATACTCTAGATCGGAATCGTGGGGAAGTACTGCTTGATCATTTCTACCAACTTAAAGCCCCTATCATCTTATGATTCGTTTTATGTGGAAATACCTCTTTTTTGATACCTTACATTATCTCTATTACTAATCCTTTGTGTACCTTGGTGTTCCTAACCGTCCACTGATTTTTGATTGATCTCCTGTATGGTAATACATACAAGACAGTAATCCCATACAGTTGATCTTTTGCACCCGCTTCAAGATATGATGACTAATTAAAGAATCTCAATCTTGGGATAAAGAGTTTATACTCCTTAATGTTTACTTCTGCTTTATTCTTGTATATTAGGGAATGAGATTTTATCTTTTTACTACACATTGATAAGCTGTTTTGTTTTACTCATATAACTATCTGGTTTAACTCATCGACCTGAATAACTCTGATGAATAAAAAACTAAAAATATCTATATCTATCCAATACATTAATTCCTCTTTCCTTTATTTCATTTTGAGGTCAAAGTTCATGTTCTAACGAATCACACGTAGAGATATTGATAACACACATAGAGTTAATGGTATTTCATAACTAATAGATTGAGCCGCAGCTCGCAAGCCACCTAAAAAAGAGTATTTATTATTCGATACATATCCTGATATAAGAAGCCCAATAGGAGCAATACTTGAGATGGAGATCCATAAAAAAACACCTATACTGAGATCAGCTAAAACAAGTCGATACCCAAAAGGAATTATTAAATAACTTAATACAATTGATATGACTGCTATAGACGGTCCGATACTAAACAAACGAATATCTCCTCTAGATGGTAGGAGGTCCTCTTTAAAAAGTAATTTAGTCCCGTCCGCTAGAGCTTGAAGAATTCCCAACGGGCCGGCATATTCGGGTCCAATACGTTGTTGTATCGCTGCGGATATTTCTCTTTCTAACCATACAATTACTAGTACTCCTATTATGATTCCCAATATAAGGGTCAAAGCAGGGATAAATAGCCATATGAGTCCATAGACTTCTTTTAAGGATTCTGATTTAGAAAAAGAATTGATAGTTTGTGCTTCTGTTGTGCCAATTATCATTTCAACGGTCAACTTCTCCCATAATGATATCTACACTACCTAGTATTGTCATGATATCAGCCAATTTCATTCTTTTAATTAGCTGAGGAAGAATTTGCAAATTGATAAAACCGGGCGGACGAATTTTCCATCTCCAGGGGAAAACACTATTATCTCCTATCAAATAAATTCCTAATTCTCCCTTTGGGGCTTCTACTCTTACATAAAGTTCTTGTTTCGACAATTCAAAATTAGGCGAAGGTTTTTTACTAATGAATCTATATTCAAAATCATTCCATTCGGAATTCCTTGCTCTATCTAAGCGCCGAATTTCTAAATTCTCATAGGGTCCTCCGGGAATTCCTTCTAAAGCCTGTTGAATAATTTTTATGGATTCCCTCATTTCGCCAATTCGTACTAAATAACGAGCTAATGAATCCCCTTCTTTTTGCCATTGGACTTCCCAATCGAATTCATTGTAACATTCATAATGATCAACTTTACGAAGATCCCATCGGATCCCAGAAGCTCGTAACATGGGTCCTGATAAGCCCCAATTTATTGCTTCTTCTCCACCAATAATGCCCACTCCTTCAACTCGTTCCAAAAAAATGGGATTCCGCGTAATAAGTTTTTCATATTCAACAACACTCGTTAAAAAATAATCGCAGAAATCTAAACATTTATCTATCCAACCATGAGGTAGATCAGCAGCTATTCCTCCGATGCGGAAATAATTATGCATCATTCGCATACCTGTGGCAGCTTCGAATAGATCATATAGCAATTCTCTCTCTCTGAAAATATAGAAAAAGGGAGTCTGCGCACCGATATCTGCCATAAAAGGCCCAAGCCATAACAAATGCGAAGCTACACGACTCAGCTCTAGCATAATTACTCTGATATAGCTGGCCCTTTGGGGTACTTGAACATTTCCTAATTGTTCTGGTGCATTTACTGTTATTGCTTCGGTGAACATAGTAGCTAAATAATCCCAACGTGTTACATAAGGAAGATATTGTATAATTGTTCGGTTTTCCGCTATTTTTTCCATCCCTCTGTGTAAATAGCCCAATATGGGTTCACAGTCAATAACATCTTCACCGTCGAGAGTTATAATAAGTCTAAGAACACCATGCATCGATGGGTGATGAGGGCCCATATTGACTATCATGAGATCTTTTCTTGTAGCCGGTACAGTCATATCTTTTCTTTCCTAATTCATTATTCCATGAATTTCTCAAAACGAGGTTTATAAAAAAAACCTAATAACTAATTAAAAAAAAAAAATTTTCAAATGAATCCTCAAATTAACGAGTTTTTAGCTCCCGAATATCTAACTGACTAATTAATTTTTTATAACTTACTCTATTTTTCTTTGACAAATAAGCCAACAGCCGTTGACGTTTTCCCAGAATTTTTCGTAGACCTCTTTGAGATAAAAAATCTTTTTTGTGCAATTCCAAATGCGAGGTGAGTCTCCGTATTTTATTGGTGAAACTGAATACTTGAAATTCAACAGACCCTTTGTTTTCTTCTTTTTCGTCTTGCGGAATAACTGAAATGAATGAATTTTTGACCATAAAAAAATTCTTCTATCTTTTAATTTTTTATAGATTTTACCGATCAGGAAAAATAATAATTATTATTATATTATGTTATGATTATGTCAGTCATTTTAATCTGATATAAACAAAAGTTTAGATTTATTCATACTTTTTTATTCTATCGAAATCCCATTTTTATTTCAAACATAAAATGGGATTTCGATAGAATAAAATATAATACATTTACACATTCACGAAAGAGAGTGATTTTTTTTTTTTTTACTTAAAAAGATTCTACTAATTTATTATTCCTAGATCCAAAAATAAATCAATATCATGTACTAAAATGTAACATAACATATGCATATGTACATCTTTCGCCATATATCAAATATGTTATGTCAGGTGATATATAGGAAATATAATATTAGTTTATTAACTTATTCTGGATTGGGGATACATATATATCCTTGACATACTAAAACGACTGCTGTTATGGGTATCAAACCAGTAACGATTCATACAAGCTAAATCCTCTAATCGGTAATTAGGCCAAAGAAATAATTTTAATTTAATAAAGTTGTTTGCATCTCTATTAAGATGCTTGTCCTCATTCAAAAATTGTCCACAGTTTATTATTTTGTTTTCGTTGCAAAATTGTGGATTTTTATCTATATCATTCCAATTCCAGAAATTGAAACAAATTAGAATTCTCAACTCTCTCCGACGTCGATGAGATAGAATATGTTCAGGAACAAGAAAATTATAATTATTTTTTTTTTCTTCATTCACAGACATATCGCTATGTTGCGCAATGGATTTGTCTAAATTATTCTTATCAACATTTCGTTTTTTTATGAATTTTTTATTAGTTTTAACTTTATCTTTACCTTTATCAACTAATGAAATACTTATGGTTTGATAGATAATAAATTGCCCATCCCTTTTTATAGATAAACGAACTGGTTCGATAATTAATATTCCTCTTTTTATCAATTCTGTAAGAACAAGATCCTTTTGAATCAGCATTACATCCAGACGCATTTCTCCTCTTTGAATCGAGGATATAGCAATTTGCTTTGCATTTGTCAATCTAAGTAAGAGACAATATACCTTAATATTATTGATCATTCTTTGACTCAAAGAATCATCCCATCTTAATTGAAAAAGGGAATATTTTTTTAGTAATAAATCTAGTTCTGCTTCCTTGATCTTCTTAGATTCTTTTTTATTTCTACGTTTTTTAATGTCTGATCCCGCGTAATTATCTTCAACATCTTTTTTTTCGTTTTGTTTTCCTAGATCATATCCAAGATATTTTGGATATTGTTGTTTGTTTTTTTCTTGGTTAGAATTTTCGAAATCAATATATTCTTTTTGATTAGATAATATGGGAAGGTTTTTTTTTTTTTTTTTTTTGATGTTTTCATATTGACTAATCTTTTCATTTTTATGAAAATCTAAAAGAAGAAATTGGATTGGTATAATCCATGGTTTAATTTTATATGTATCAAAAAGTGGCACAAATTCTGGTAAGAACCAAGATTTTAGTTTTGCTATGGTAGGATTATGATATAACCTTTTTTGATTCATTCCCATCCAATCAAAAAAGTTTTTTTTTTTCTTGTATAAGTTGATTTCTTTATGAAACGAAATATCTTTCTTTTTCATTTTGTTTTTATACTTATTAGTTTGAGTCTTAATATTTTTATTAATCTCGATACCAATATGCGCATTGGTCCAAGTCTCGATATCAATATTTTTTATAAGACAAAAATGGAGAATTTTACAATCAAAATATTTTCTATCCCGATTTATATTCGTATCAATAGGATATCTTTCCTCTAGATAATCACTAATAGTTGTACTTACCAATAGATAAAATGCGTCGGGTTTCGATGTATTGAAATTATATAGATATGGAATCTTCCGGTTCTCCTTTACTTGTACTGTTGATCCATAAAAATAGGAGTTTTTCTTATCCCCATAATTAATATATTCATAATTCATATATTTATGTGATAAAAGATTATATCTGTAGTGTTTTTTAACCAATTTTTTTTTTTTTTTTGTGAACGAAACCGTTACGGAATAATCTTCTTTTACATAATGACTTAATGGGTCTTTTTTGTTTTTATATGAATTAAATTTAATTGAGTCTTTATTTTTAATCATACGAAGTTGATTGACTCTATTTCGCCATTTTTTCGGGACTAATCGAGACCATTTGATCTGGGAAAAATTGTATTGATAAAAACCCTTTAACCAGTTTTTCCAGTCATTCATTCCAGACTTTTGAATTTTATTATGCCTTGATTTGTAATCAAATAGTCCTCGTGTTATACAATAATCCTTTATTTTATCCCTAAGATAATAATGGGTCTCATGATCTTGAAATATATATTTTAAGTTATACTTGTAAAGTAATTGGGTTTGTGATAATTTGTAAAATACATATGCTTGGGACAAGCAAGTATAACTATTTAAATTTTTATTACTAATATTAGTATTTGAAAACCACTTTTTTATAGTTGAAATAAAGTTAATTCTATTTGGATTTATTTCATCAATTTTTTCTTGATTTGTTTCATGGTTGTAAGTGTATTTATTGATAATTTTTTTTGTTGATTCAAAAAAATGTTGTATATTGATTCTGGGAATGTTTATGGTACATAGCAAGATATCCATGTATATTTTTTCAATGAAAAATTTTATAAAAAAATGTGATTTACGTATTAATCGTATATTGTTTCTTTTTAATATCTGCCAACTAGATTTCTGTGATTCTGATCCTTTTCTTTTATCATCATAGGTTAAAACTGTTTTTTTATTGTCTTTTGTGATTTGTTCTATTTGATTCTTGGTTGTGATTATCCTATCATAAAGATCTTTCATTTTTTTTTCTATGAGTGAATAATTTGTCCAATTCATAGATCGAATTGGTATGGTCGATTCATGGTTAATTTTATTATTTATTTTTGAATTTTTTCCATTTTTATTTGGTTTATATACTTTCACCTTCTTCAATTCAAATAAAAAAATCGGATTGACTTTTTCAAGTTCTTTCATTATTCGCTTTATAATAAGAACTGTTTTGATGACCCATCCTTTTTTTTCTTTTGAAATTTGTAAAGACCATTTTCCTCTTTCCTTTAAGACCCTTAGAACGAGAAAAAATTGTTTTTTTAGCTTTCTAATTTTTCTTTCGAGTTCTTTAAAAATGGGTTCAAAAAAAGAAAGTCGTTTTCGGGGAGAACCAAAGGGAAGTTCCGCTTCCATTCCCCATACTGTTAAAAAAGAAAAATTGTTTTTTTTTACTTGTTTTTTCATTGAATCCATATAATGAGATCGTACCTTAGATCTTTGTCTTCGCCAAGGTTTCAGACAAAAAGGAAATAAAATCTTTATCTGAATTCCGTCTGTTAACCAATCTTTTGGAAATTCTGTTTCTGATAATTGAACACCATTATAGGTGCACTTAACGTGCATTTCTCGATTCCATTCCTTCAAATCCTCGTACCATTCAGGAAATTGGAATAATAACATACGGCCCATATTTTTAGCTATTATCAATGAAGGTAATACAATATATTTTCTAAGAAAAGATTGTGTTACTAACATCAAACCTCTCATTACTTGAGCAAATAGAATGCTATCCCAAGTTTCTGCTATTGTTATTCGATCATTTTCTTCTTTTTTTTCCTGTTCTTTTGTCCCTTCTTT